CCCACCACTACCCGAAAGCCGATACCGCTAGAGAAGAGCAAGAATCATACTTTTTCTACTTCGCTTGCCGGACAGGAATTCTTTGATTCAAGATCCCCTTGCCTTACGCCCTGCCCTGAAACTGGAGAAAAAGTATGATTCTATCTCTCTGCAAGACAAAGATTTCATTGAGCCTAGCTCGCCCAAGAGTACTTTCGGAGAGTTGACTGAATCCCTTCCCTCTGCTCTGAAGCAGGACGGACTTTCAAGTCAAGCGGAACTCTTTTTTTAAATAAGGTGAAAAGCGCTTTCGTTGCTAAAGCCCTTTCTTTTCACTGAAACCGTAGTGAAAGCGATGCGTTCTGTAAGGGCTTGAATTAGCGAGCGAACCGTACCCACCAACTGAGCCAAGGATTACTACATTTACTGGTAAGAAAAGACCGTTAGGGAAAGTTTACAATGCGTTAGCACGACTTCGGAAACTGTTTTCAACGAAAGAGATCCTAAACTCAGGAATAAACATTAAAGAAATAACTTTGTATGCACGGTACCTTTATAAGTAAGAAAAGACCTAAAGGTTCTCTTTTACAGAGTTTATTACGTTTACAAATTTTATAAGAAAAACTCCTATGTAAGAAAAGACCTATAGGTTCTCTTTTCCATCGCTTCCTTAATTCCGCGAGAAAGTTCAAATTCCCTGTCCCAGTACTAGACCAGGTATAATTATCTCCAGCAGTCCTTTTCACTTTAAGGTCTTATCAAAGGACAAATGAAATCAATCCGCTTTGAAAGCCTTCCAATTGGAGTTCCCCTGCTCCTGAAAAGTGCTAGTTCCCAGCCGAGCAAGACTTTCTATCGATAGAGCAAATAGGTATGATCCATAGGTGGTAATAGTTGAGTTCCCTTCCGGAGATCAAGTGCCTTTTACCAATAGGTAATATCTTCTTAAAAGTCTTTCGGCCCTAACTGACTCGCTTTGTAACCCGGCTTGACGAGTCACTTTCCCTGGCTAGTCTAAATCTAAAAAAGTATTCATTACCATCTCATCTTCTATCAAGTCTCGTGGTAGTAGTGTTATTCCGCCCGGGAATATTAGCAAGCCTTGCCCCCACCCCAGGTAATATCCTCCAGTTCCTTTGCAAGCGGTTTTTCTCTTGGCAACTCTTGATCCAGTTTCATTGTAAGTCAAAAAAATCTTTCTTTTTGCTATCTAGTTTTCAGCACGCTTTTCAATCAAGTTGCAGTTTCAGTTCTAATCAGTGCTTCTCTTCCTTTTTAAGTGAGTACTTGATAGGGCCATTCCACAGACTCCTAAGCACTCCCTGTAACAAGGGACTCCATTCCAAGAGGAAAGACTAAATAAATGGTTTGCGAAAGAGGATAGAACCTATGCGTATGGCAACGTCCTCTATATAGTGTTACACTCTTCTAATTCCAGGGAGTCACTCTAGCCCTAGTCGAACACTCTGGTCTGGTATAGAAGGGAGAAGGAAAGCAACTCCAAAATAAAATGTAAGAACAAAATTTTCCAACCCGCCCTCAAAAATCTACCTAGTTTTATATCCCTCATACGAGAAAAGCACTGTCTTTCAGGAGATGCTTACACCTCTAGGTAGAGTCTATCCTCTACTGGAATGTACTACTCCATATCGAACCTATAACCTATAACATCCTATGCATGGAAGGCAACTCTATCAAGTAAAGCTCAACCCCTAGCACTGAACCTCCAAAAAGGGAACTGGATGAATGGGAACTGGCTAGCCTCTATCCTTAGGACCTAGAATCTGCTATCCAAGATAGGACGGACTCCTATCATCATATGGTTTTTTTGAAGACTTTCATTTCATTCCCTGCGAGGTCTAACGATGAGAGACTGCTCCGGGAGCAAATAATCATTCTTTTTGCCCACTTGCTTTACTCCGCTTGCTTTCCTAAAAGATCTAGTTTCAAAACAAAACAAAATGGGCATTCGATAGAGCAAGATAAGGATTTGTAAAGACTTTCAAACTAACGGGCCCTAAACCTAATACAGCTTTCAATAAAGATTCTTGCGCTTACCCTTGCCCTACTCCTGTAGTAAGAAGACTAGCTTTCCGTCCCGCCATTTCTGAAAGTATAGTAAAGGGACGACCGATTCTTGATAGCACTAGTCTCGTTGAAAGAGAGTTCCTCATCGGAATTAGGTAACAACAACTTCTTGATCGGAAAAAAGAAGTTGTTTTCACTCCGATAAGAGGAAGAGAGTGAATCTATATTATTAATAAGAGATCTTGTACGGCTATCTAATCCATCCCAGCCAGCAGTACTTGCTGATCGATAAGACGTATCCCAAAGCAAAGGAGTTTATTCCTTCCACCCGCCCTCTTATGTCTATCCGAACACGGCACTGTAGCTCCCGTTCATTGCCCTTTGCAATTAATTACCACCATCCTCGCCCTGGGGGAACCCGAGACCACATATATATATATCGCCGATAAAGAAGCCTATTGACAACATTGGCTCGTGCAACCGCCTCGGAAAGGCCAGATAAAAGAGAAGACACTGCTGCTGCTGGGTTAGACTGCTTTCGTAGAATGATGAGCTTTATCTCAATTGCCTTGCCTGTCTTCGGACTCGACTAATACTTCTTTCAATTGCTTACCCAGCTTCGGGCAGATCATCCTCGGGAAGGAGAAGTGGAGCTAGACCAGTAGAAAGGAGAGGTTTGAAGACGATCGAATGAAGTTTACGGAAAAGCTCGGGAAGTTTCCTCTTTTAGTTGCTGTTCCGGAATCGGAGCTATAGTAGGAGCTTGAGTAGAAGGAGTCAAAGGAGCTGGTCTCAGCCTTCCTTTCGTGCTCGTGAATGCGCTCCTGTAATGCATATGATAGTACCCTAGCTCGGAACCAGTCGATTCCTGAGTGCGCGTATCCAGGAACTGAGCCAAGTCAACCGACGCCGAGGATTACTTCACGAGAGGGAGAAGAACTCTATCTAGCCTTCTCTGGTATTCTAAAACAGAATTCCTTTCGGGGAGAGATTTTGCTTTTATCATTCCTTCTCCAGCAGCTCCTTCTGTAAGACGAGTTCCTTAGAGAGAGTTGTCTCGCGCCGCAAAGAGACTTCGGTTAGTCTGCTTTGCTGCTTACTCTGTTCCTGGCTTTCAAGCTTTCAGTTTAGGGCGTGATATTCTAAGACCAATGCTCAGAGAACCTTGCTTTTTCCCAGTCAATAGCTGTCTGCGTAAAACATGCCATACTCCCGCTCTCACTCCCTTCAACAATAGCCATGTCATATTCCTCGGGAATTGCCTAAAATCCCTCTCTTCAACATCCCTTGACCTAGCTCTGTAAAGGAGGACTTTCTAGTCAGTCTTACGTCCAGCCAGTGCAAGCCCTCTTCATTCGACTACAGATGTAGCAAGCCGCTTGAAATTCAGATTACGCTTAGGATAGCCGAAGCGATGGTTATAGATATAGATAAAAAGCCGGTTCTAGCTCAACCTCAAAAGCTGGGGAAAGCTTTTCGATTATTAATTTCTTTCCGCAGGGACGGATCAAATACATCTAGAGTTCGCTTACTCAAGTAAGAGTTCCATCTATTTTAATAATTATAGGAGTCAAGTGAATAATCTTTTTCAAGCTATCGAGCTATAGGACAAGCAAAGTAAAGCGAAAAGATCTATCCAGTCCAGCAGGTATAGCAGGTTGACTAGCCATTGATCTAACTAGTTTGAATGCTAGTTTCCAGTGATTCAATTGCATAAAAAGGATAATATATTCCCAGGCGAGCTCCTTTACCTGCGGTTTCAGTTGGACTCCCTAGAGATTTCTTTTCATGAGAGGATGTAGGATTACTATTACTATAATAGGCTTATGGAGAGGTGCGCTAATAAGCGTCTGGGAGAATAATAAAATATGCTTTTCTTTTCCTTAATGAAAAAATACTAGAATTTAATAGGGAGTGTACCCCAAACCTCTGTGGAAGTCAAATACAGTGATCAAGCCTTAGAGTTAGCCTTTAGCGAGTGTAGGAATGACTTGCTGCTCCAACCTTCCGAGGGCTAGGGACAAGGGCTTTACTCAAAGTCATATGAATCGAGTTACATACCTGGAACTAGCGTTATAGGAATAGACTTCTCGAGTCTGTGGAACGATTAGGCTTGTTTTCTCGCAGCATCCAGCCTAAGAGAATATAAAAAGGGAGTGGGTGACTTCTATTAGATAGATGCTTCTGCTGAATATAAATAACCTTATGATCAGTATAATGTTCGGAACCTCCCTGCATTCGATCTCCTCCCCTTCCTGCTTTCCGTCGGGTGGGACATTGCCCAAAAAAGAATCTTCCTGAATTTCCCACTAAAGTGACTGCTTCGTTGAAGGGGCTTTCGAACTGCATTGATCAACCAATTCACAGACGATGAAAAGAACTCCTCTAATCTGAATTACACTAAGTGGGTAAAGACGGACCCTTAGCTGGATCAACGCAAGGCCACCTCGTCTTAGTATTTTCACCAGGTTGTTAGAATCTTAAGTAGTGGACTGCCTCACTTTCGTTTTAGGAAAGTCGGGATTTTTGGCATCAAAGATGGGATAGATATTATATGCCATCACAGCTGAACGTTTACCTTACAGAATGCCTTCCTTCTCGTGAGAAGAAATCCCTTTAGTCAAGTCTAAGTAAGGCTCTTACTAGATCTCTTGTACCGCTATTCATGGTGTAATTTTCTATCTGAATAGAATGTGATTGCCTGAAAGCGATTCCGGGAGAGCCTAGCATAGAGCTAGCTTTCTTGTGATGAAATCGCTTACCCCTGCATGCTAAGGCTCAGTCTTTCTAGATCTTCTAGTTACCCATTCTTCCCCTCTAGGCTAACTGAACTCACTTAAGCCGAATCTCACTCCCTCTTTATGGCAGCTATCTCTTCCTAAACAGTAGAGAAAGAAAGCCCGCTGACTCCAGCACCTCTATTGCTTGTGAAAGATAGTTATTCCCTCTGCTTTGATGCTTTCGCTGATTCAATAGCAGCTCCCATTCCTGCAACATTAGTTGCTTCCTCAACAAGAGATTTAATCCTCATCTCTTGAACTCTGGGCTTCTTTAACAATAGCGGATTCTACCCTAGGATTCGTGAAAAGAAAAAGAAGCAGTTATGCCCTTCGCCCTAGTACTGGGATCAGGAACTCCTCTATCTATGCTAATGGTTCCGTTGTCATACTATATTCTATTCTACCTTCGAGTCCCTCATTCCCTTTCGAGCTAATGAGAGCTAACTGGCAAGAAGCAAGAACATTCTCAGCTAACCGCGAACAGAGTTCCGAGTCGCTTATTGGAATCAGAGACTTAGTCAACAAGCATTCCCACCCGAGACATTTTTTTCTTCTACTAAGAACTTTTCCGAACACCTATCCAAGCCAAGCTTTTTGCCGACTCTATACCCTATCCGTTAATGCTTTTGTTCTTCAATCTCTTCCTATTCTTTCTCCCCCTCGGGAAACTACCGTAAGCCCTTAACTTCCTTCGCTCTGCATAGCTGTCTGTGCATTGAGGGAGCAGCAGTGGACTTAGTGGGCAGTTAGAAGGCACAAACGGATGTGTTGCATGCTAATGTGGAATTAACCACACTAGATGCGAAGGCAGGTCAAAAAAGGAACCGCATAACCTCAAACAAGAAAACTAAGGGGCACCTGTCGGTAGCCGACTTCAAGTCGAAGCTAAAACAGTCCAATTTGCCAAAAGTCAACGGCTTTGTTTGATTAAACGTCCCGTCTTGAGGGATTCATTATTTGGATCCAACGCATAACGAACTCTAGAAGGCCATAAACAGTCTTTGGAATACTGTTCTCCCTTCATGTGAAAAAACTCAAACAAGAAGCGGAAAGCTCCAAGTTCGTAAGGCAAGGAAGTAAAGACAGACCGAAGTTTGTCGTACTTCTTCCCTACTAATTGAAGCTGTAACTTCCACACTAATTGAGTGAGTTTATGAGTAGGTAAGGACTTCCAGGTTGGATCCCAAGACATTCCTTGATATAGAAGAATGTGGGATATCCAGGGTGTGTATCGGTCAAAGATGGTCTTTAACTTCATTTTTATTAGACCAACCTGACTGAGAACTTCGTCCTCAGATATCCATGGCTCGACCATACTCGCGAAGGTCCCCTTATCTACTCTTTTTCTTTTCACTAACTCTATTATTCTATATAATGAAAAGAAAGACAGGTAGATCCTCACTAGCTGGTCACTCCGATCGTCTCGTTTCATTATCATTCGACGATGGAACGCTGGGATGATCAGAGGGTACCCTGATCTATTGAGGGATACCGGAACCGGTAATAGGTCATGGCAGTTTGTACAACCCCCATAGGCCTTCTGTAAAGATGAACTACATTGCTTAAGATATAAAGCGCAAAGTAGCCACCCAGACTTCCGACCTAACCTAATAACCGCTTTGGTATACAGGTATGCAGCAATACACAGCTCCCCTAGGATTGCCTATCATAGCAAATGCTAACCAGTTGCCTAGGACAATCCTTAGGTCAGGTAGGGTACTCCCGTACTGAGCACACGGCACAACGAGAACAACAATAAAGAGAGAGAGCCATAAGACCAGACGCCAACAACTTATGACTTGTTAGGACAACTCAATAGGACTAAAGCCTCCATATCCATCCTAGAGCTCCTACAAACCTCTCCTAAGCACCAGGAAGTTTTCAAGAAGTTCTTGGCCGATGCCCAGGTACCTGTAGAAAGCACCCCTACTGACCTAGAGAATGTGGTAGGAATTCTCACTGCACCGACGGCCATATCCTTCTCAGATGATGACCTACCCAATGGTAAGCTATCTCCCCATATCAGAGCCCTGAACTGAACTCTTCTTATCGGCAATCGTTCTATCTCTCGAGTTCAAAAAACCCTCAACATCTGCCCTCTATCCACGCTGCGCGCCCTTGACATTTCTGAGGACTCTCTGGCTCCTTCTCCCGTGTACATCACCGCTTATGATAACTCGAGAAGGCCAGCAAGAGGCAGGCTGATTGCCGATGTCCAAGTAGGCCCTTTGATCCTCAGTACCACCTTCCATTCCTACTTGCATCTATTAGGAGAAAGCTTAATCGAGTGGGATTTATCTTCCATCCCGTGAGAGTTTCCTGCCAGCTAGTTAAGTTCTATTCGTAAAGTAAGTTATCTGACTTAATCCAGCAAGTAAGCAAGTGAAAGCAAGGGCTTGGGATTTGATCCACTCGATATAGGGAACGAGCAGATGCTTTCTCTTACATTAAATAAGACTAATTTCGATCAAATCAAGAACGAACAAACTAGACTCTATACCTTCTCTTATTCTGTTTATTATACAGAACCTCTCTGAAAGGGCTATTTCTTTAGTTCAAAACAATAGTTAGAGCTCTGTTCACTCAACGGGAACACGATTTCTGGTTTGATCCCGTTTCGACAGATTCTGACTTGTTCATCTTCGGGCAAATCCGGCATTTGTTGGCCTCAAGCCTCCATCTGGTGATGTAATCTTGGACGGTTTCCTTGTGTCTTTGCCGGAGATTGTCCAAGTCAGCGATGGTAACAGCTCGTTGGGTTACAAAGAAGCGACCAACAAATAACTGTTGCATCTCTTCTTCCCAGCTCTTGACTTAACCCTGAGGTAAAGTACCATTGGAATGCATCTCCGGTCAAAGATGACCCGAACAGGCGCAGGCAATAGTGATTGGTTGGTTTTACACCAAGTTTCCTAATGCCAGCGAGAAGTGATGAAGGTGTTCTTGAGGGTTTCCAGTGCCGTTAAAGCGATCAAAGCTCGTCATTTTCCTTCGAAATCTTTCAACGGCTTCCCGACTCCTTTCTTTTCTTTCGGCCTACCCCCGCTCTCTTAAGGCCTTTCCTTCGCTCTGCCGAGCTTACTACTTATCTTTTTCCTCCGTCAGACTCTGTGGAAGCCTTCCCTTCTACCCCGTCTGGTATTCAATTCACTAGCTTCGGCCACTTTCACTCCCGTTCTTAAAGAGTCAAAGCACCTGAATTAATAGTATAAGGAGGATGGCATTAAGCATATAAATGAGATTGATGCTTCGAATGCCCTGAGAGTGTCTAATCAGTCCCTTCCTCCCCCCTTGGCTGGCGCCAGTACTTAACGTCAACTTGCTAATCGTGTATTGGGTCGAAACTCCTCCCGTTTCTGCTTGAGCGGTCCTTGTCGAACCGAAACTATACTAATAAATAGACTTTCTGGATTGCTCGCTAGGTCTCCCATCTCTTAGCAGGAAAGGATCAGCCCCAGTGTCGTTTTAGTTCACCGGCGGGCGGCTTTGAGCATCATCAGAAGTGGGCACGGGAGAAACAGTTTGGTTCCTATCTACCGTTGGTGTGAACGCTGCAAACAAAGATCTAAAGCAAGACAAGACACAGTCGTCAATTCTAGAGACCATCGGTGCATACCCTCCAAAAGTGTATCCCTTCCCTATCGTTCGTAACTGTAATTCGTTGACTGCGGAAAAACCCACCTAGCATAGTCAATAATCTTTCTGGATACCCATCCAGTCCGCGACATTAGTTACCTTGTTGTAATCCATCGTTGTGATAACAACCCAGCCCCCTAACCAATAAATGTTTCAAGAAAGAAAAAAAGGGAGTGGGAATTCCTCCCGTGACGAAACCATGAAGACTGGGTTTCCGCGACGCACTGCGCTAACGAAAAACTGCCTGTTACCGTTAAGCGCAGACGCAGCTTTCGAAATGTTGCTTATTGACCAACCCCTAATAGGACTTAGGGGTCGATTTCAATCCAATTGGACCAGTCTCCCACAGCTTTTGAAATGTTTCAATGTTTGTTTGATCGGTCGTTTGCATCCGATACTGTAAATTCCTGCCTTACCTTAAGGGGCGTAGCGTTGCATTCAAGGTTCAATCGGCCTATGCTCTTTTCCACTCCTGTACTTACGGGATTTCAAGCATGATTACAGTAGCGTGTAAGCGATATGGTGATTTAGCTGCACTTTCTTTTTACATTAGAATCTCTTATTGCAAGAGGTGCCATCCTTACCTGGAGGAATTGGTCTTTGATTCCGTTTTTTAGAAAGAGAATGTTACTAGATCTCGTACCTGCGCGTCACTCATTGGCGCTTTGAAAACGGGCCACCCCGCATAGATCTATATAAGCTATCCATCTTTATGATTGAACGGGAATCCTCATTCGTAAGTCCAGCCTCAGTCAAGGTAGCAGTGGAGGACTTCCAATGCAGTGCCCGAAAGAATGCTAAAGACTAGTCGGATTGATGGACAATTGCCTGTTTAAAGGAAGAATTAGACAAAAAAGAAGAGGAATCGAAAGAAGGGCTTAGTGCTCCGATTGCGCCAATCACCTGAATCAACCCCTGAAGACGCATTTTCATGATCTACAGAGCCCTTCTTACTGAGTTCGGGATCAGATGTAAGACCAAGCCTTTTTGGGCTAGCTTTTGATCTCCTTGTTCACGAGAAGGACAAGGTAAACTCAACTAGTCGCAAGATAAAGTCACTTATTATAGGATATCACGGAATCCGTCCTCAGATTCGATTACGAAAAGGGCTGACTTACAACAAAGGGCCTAACCGAGGTCGCTTCCTCTTGCTTTATAGCCTGCCGGGTGAGCTCACTTCCGTCTTTTGGTCTCGCTACGTCTCTTTCCTTTGGCCGGCTTCGTCTGCCTTTCCCATGAGTGGTCAAGGCGGTCCTCTTTCATGTGGAATAGTTTTAGATCGTCCCCAAGCTCGCCTCTACTTTCTGAAAGCAATTGTAGCAGCTCCGGCACCCATTGATTTTGCACCTTCTAACATCCATGTAAAATTTAACCAGATGGGTGTTATCGAAGAATCGGCTATTGAGTAGGCACTCGTAGCAGCAAGATAGGTTGTCTTTGCTCTACCCCTGAGTCATGTCCTAAGGTAAGGATATACTGACCTATTCATAGCCTTCGCGCTAGCTTCATCGACTACCAAAAGGCCGGTTTTACATTTCATTCTCCGGAAAGGGAAAGCCCCTAATTGTTTCTGCAAGACCAACATATTTCCTTTTTAAGGAGCAGCCATATAATATAGGAGGTAATCCGAAGAACGATCGTAAAGCCGAAGATGATCGACTAGCTGAGGGTACGAAGGAGGTGACTTTTCCTTACGCGTCGACGTGAACAACTTGTGTGCTGTTAAGCAATGCCTTAGTATTCTCCGCCAAGTGCTTTTGCTTCCCTTCATGCCATTTCTGAGGCACACAGAGCGGTATGGCTCCGATCTATAAAGTTTAAAGAGATCTTACAGCCTACGATAAATGACCTAAAAAGCCTGATTTCGTGGGCTTGATGTGTGATTACCTATTGATTGACTTTCTCGGGCCTTTTGGCGCAGCTCTTTGGCCTTTTGCGATCGAGCAACCTATGAAGAGTTGTTGCCTACCTCCCAGAACAAAATTACCCACAACTTTCATCAAAGGCTAGCTTCTTTTACTCCTGCCTAACAAGCGTGCTACTGGCTTAAGTGATAGCAACTACAGCTACAAACTCTGATACCCTTAGAATCGGAGATCTAACAGCATATTTTATAAACCCTTCAACTTAAATTACATCTAAGCCCAAAATGGCGTTGTTCTGTGTAAGTTAATTACGTTTATAAAGCAAGGAAGGCTGCGAAGAGTGCTGGCAAGAGGTTAGTTACCAGTTCCTTCCACAGTTCCCTTAGCAGTTACGGGACTCAGTAAAGAGATTCGGAATAGTCAAATTCTCCACCCAAAGGGTTGTTTTCAAGCTGAGGGAAGGTTTGCTGCAACCATTCGAGAGGTTCCCAAGAAGCATCTTCGTCAGGAATATTCTGCCAGCGTTCCAGGGCTTCTCCGCGGTACTGATGTCAGACCTTTTTCCAGCGGTAGGAGATTCTTTCCGCCGGTAGCAGAGAAAACGCCCCATCTTCGTTTAATGGCGGAAGCGAGCTACTATCTTATTATAAGACAGACTGGTTTGCATTGGTAGCTATGCTTAGCGTCGACATACTTTTTTATCTTTTTTTCGCCAAACCCTCCTCTGGGCCTTCTAGCTATGGTGGCTGCTCCCTTTCTTTCAATACTCCTTCTCCCCCGAAGAAGGTTTTAGGGAAATTTGCTTTCCGGCTTCCAGTACTCGCTCCAGGTTCCATTAGTTTAGCTAGTGAGGTAAGTCAGTACAGCCAGTCCAGTGAGAGCACCGTAGATCAAACCTTCAGCTTTCGGTTGGTAATCGGTTCGGCTTCTATCTCTAGTTCAGGCGGTAAGCTAGTAAAAAAGGCCCCGTAAGGGCGGGTGGATCACGGTATACGGAAAGAAAGAAAGATGGCAATTATTAGAGTGGAAAGTGAATTTCCTCATTTTGTAGCCAGTAGAAATGAAATTCAAAGCCTACCTTTGTCAGCTGTAAAAATTGCTGGCTCGGGAGAGAGAGCTTACTCAAGCAGTAGGAGTAAGGGTACTAGAGGTCTTGCAAAAGGAGAAATGTGACTGTGACAAGGAATAAGAGTAAGTTCCCAGTGGTGAGGAAGGATTAGGCTTTTCAGGTTAGGGTAAGGAGAGAATAGGGTTGACAGTTACTCATCTTGAGTAAGATAGGGAAAAAGCACTTCTTTTCTTTCGGAGTGAAGAAGATGGATTGTAGAGGCCGGCGTCACAGATAGCATCTCGTACAGATGGACATATATTACTAATACCAGATAGAGATAGATATTTCACTAGCACCAGTTCTTTACCTATAGCTATAAGCGGGGGAAGCTGAAGCTAGATCTGTCACGTATAAAGGAAAGAAGGACGTTAGATACCTCTTTTTTGTAGATAGGAGACCTCTTTACTCTCATCAATAGTGATGTTGTGATTGTCGTTATTCTATTCCGATGGATTGACTGGTTATAATCTTGACGCCCGAAATAAAAGAAGAGTGGAAGTTGTCTTGAAAGTCAATCTTGACGAAGAGATGAAAGTCGGTTCTCAGTTCCCGAATCAGCTGTTGTTTGTGATCGCGCTGGTAGGAATGCTGCTTTTGTGCCCGGCGATGATTTGGGTTTGGAATGGCCCCTTCTTCTATGCCCGCTATGCCGTACCGGGGATAGCTCTGAGTTGCCCGTCGAAGTTCTCTGACTCGTCCTTCGCTCTTCGACGCAGGATTCGAAATCGGCTGTTTGGCGAGGTGATGTTGACTGACCCGTAAAAAAAAGAAAAAAAGAAAGAATGGAAGTGTTGTGACATTTGGTGGCGAGCCTTGATGCACACCATCGATTGGACCTGGACCCCTGTACATAAAGCCTTTTAGGGATTCCCTCCCTGCCTCCTTCGTCTCACTGAGCTACCAATCATTCCCAATCTCCAGCCCGAAATAAAATAGAATCGATAGCCTGGCAGCTAATAAAAGAGTTGAAGGTTCGTCAAAGCCATTCCTTGAGATTGGATTAGAGAAGCGTAGTACGTATAATCGAAACTCATTGCAAGTTGTGATAGCGGCCAAAGGAAGTGATTCATTTATTTACCCACTTTCTTTCTCTAAACTACTTCATATCGTGAAAGCATTCCATACCATACGTAGGTTCATTCCAGATGAATAAAAGAATTCAAAGCCGAAACCAAGCCATTACTAAGATCCGTTCCTAGCTGCATGTCTTCTTTACATGTCTTAGGGAAAGGGCTGTCCTTATAATCAAGCCGCTATAAAGCCGGTTGACCGATAGGGCCAGGAGCTGAAAGCCGCTTGAACGAGTTGACGAGGTTCAGTAGGTCCCACGATGAATGAAGAGGAGCGGAAAGGCTCGAGCCAAGATCATAGGAGTGAACCTTCTGAATGGCCAGCTCGCTTTCAGGTTCAGGCAGTGACTCTCCCTTTAAGGCCGGTTTCAGGGGAAGAATGGGAGACCTAGACTTGACACTTGTTTTCGTGTGCTTGAATTCCCCTTGGCTTAACCTCTATTCCCTCAACTCTTTGGCCTATCCCTTTGGTTGAGCTGGAACGAGTGCTTCCCGAGGAAAGAATGTTCTCGCTAATCAAGCAATTGCGTCAGATCAGATAGATGCCTTAATCGGACAATAGCTTATCTAAGAGCTGGTTTTGTTGTCTTTGGTAGTGCCACGAAACACACTAGGCTACCCTTCTCCGAAAGCTCCGCGTGACCACCAATGTCTTTTCTCCGGCGATAGAGCGGTTATAAGGTAAGAATCTAGATCTCCCTTTCAGCCAGCTGTAGCTAAAAGGGAATGCTTTGTTAGTTGGAATAGAAGGACATGCTGGTTCGCTAACACTCTGCAGAAGAGACAGGAGCTTCTTCCCTTGTTGTCTTCGAGTGATTCTTTTGAGTTGAATAAATGTTCAAGCTGTGAGCTTTCTTACCTTTTCATTAAATAAAGAAAAGTGCATTTCCTTGCTTTCAGTCTATTGGGCCTAGAGGACTGGGAATTGGTTCACTCACATAGTCGCGGATTGAACTTAAACGTTAGCTTGCCGGCCAGTAATGAAGAAGCAACGGACGCTATTCGTGGACAGATAAAGGAAGAGTTTACAGCCTTTATCCTTTCCATTGCATACCTTCTTGCTCCTGTTTACCGTACTATTAGCTGTACTTCTTGATAAATGAGATAAAGTGCTTAATGATCGACCTCTGGAACAAATATTGATGGTCGACACTTCGACGTTTTCCCTAGTCTCATTAGCCTTAGGCTTCTCAGCTGCATACATCACTTTGACCCTATTGTAATGAGAAAGGGCTAAAGCCCCACTCCCTGACCTATTGTAATGATATAATAGAAAGCATTCGCCCAATGAAGAGCTAAGAAATCCAACTCTAAACCAAAGCATTTCATTCTTACCCTTTATTACTAGAGGAGAATGAGTTTTCATAACTCATTCTACACGATTAGAACTCATTTACGGTGATTACCTTATAGATAGCCAAAACGTGCTTTAAAAGCTTAAATCAAGACCTCTGGGACAAGATTCTACAATGAGGAGTGAAATCGGAGATTTTAAGAAGAGATCTTTTCTCTTTTATTCCACTGATTTTCTCCCAGAAAATTACCCTTTTCTCTTTGACTTTCTCTGCCTGGAGTCAATCCAACTAGATCTCTTTCGACTGACGCTCCATACCTTCTTCGTTTATTGGTGTGGAATGGTGATTTATACATCGATTTCAGGACTTTTCAAAGCCCTATGAGTGATTCCCTTCTCGGTACTCTTGTTTTCTAGCTTTAAGATCGATCTCTGGGATTGATTCATAGGATACAGCTCTTATGCCGCGAAGTTCTCCCGCAGCATATGCTGCATATAGAGTAGTAGTAAAAGGAAGAAGGAGAGCAGTAAGAGTCAGAGTAGGTTCAGTCTCTTTCCCTAAAACAGATAGCAGTAGTCTTAAATCACTAGCTTTGGACTGTGAACGAATTTCAAGTAAGCTTTAGCATCAGAGAAAGCTAGTTCGGGGTCTAAGAACAAAAGAAGGCATGGGCTAGACTTAGATCTCTGCTAATAGAATCGTGAGATCAGAACCAAACTAGGGAATCACCTTATTAGGATCCTAAACGCGGTTTAGAAGCTGAAAGATCGACCTCTGAAAGAAGATTTGAAAAAATAGGATATAGCTTTGTCTCCGCGAAGCCAGAATCTCTTCATGCCAAGGGCTTTACCAGGCCTCAGGCCAAGCATTAAGAAAGAGGTAATCTTTCATTCCCGATCTCAGCTATAACGATTAGAATGAGTTCTTGCTTCTTACCTTATTCTATTATATAGGTACCCTATTAGTGTAGTGGGTTTGATAGCTATTTAATCTTTTTCTTTTTGCAAGTTAGCTCTTATCTAAACTCCCGCATATAGTTTGAGTAAAGCGAAGAAGTGAGTATATGAAATCGAAGCGCATTTGAATAATCGATCATATAGCTTGTGTGCCACGAGTGATCAGTCTGCGCAAAGTTAATGTAAGGTTAGCGTCTGTCATTTTCCTTCTTCTTATCTTTCTTACCTTTCGGCTTCTTACCTTTCTTCTTGTGAGAAATTGAACTATGGAAATGACTTATAGTAAGTAGTAAGCTAAGCTGCAGGATGCTTCTGATCAATGTTAAGAGGATGAAAATGACTCTTAACTTTGATCCACTCTTTAGACTAAATAAGAAAATTACATAAGAGAAGAAAGATCGTAGGAAAGGTGAAGATTCGAGAAAGCGTCCGTTCACGTCAGGCAATGTTTCGTTTCGAGATTGGCTGAAGCCTTATGCTTAACACATGCAAGTCGAACAGATAGATTCAGAAAAGAGAATAAGAAAAGAGACTTTAGGAAAGTGGTTCAGGTAGCTCAGCTGGTTAGAGCAAAGGACTGAAAATCCTTGTGTCAGTGGTTCGAATCCTGTCCCCGCCTATACCTAAATTCACCCAAAGTGGTGAACCACTCTTTAGACTATATAAGAAAATATACCCAACTAGAAGAATTTTCTTAAGTCTAATTAATTAATTAATCAAGCGGAAAAGCATAATACCCCATTTTAATGGGAGAAACTCGTATGTAACTTAGTGCTCTGTTTTGAAGGAAAATGAAAGAAATTTCAAAGAATGACGGTATAGTATGTTCCCCCCCAGGAATATGATGTTCTTTAGATTCCAGCCACGAAGTGTGTTCTATACGTCTCATCGATCTGGTATGATTATTCCTATGAGAATAGGTCGGATTTGTCATTTATCTTCTGGTCAGAAGCGACCTGAAAAATCTATCATGCCTCAAATGAAAGCATTAAATAATAAAGTGAATAAAAAAGGTATCCTTCGACCGTTATCTCCGCGTTTTCGCCAATTTCTCTATTCATTCCTAATCGTTTTTACTTTTCTCATCTTTTCCTATTTTCTTTGTCTTCACCTGGAAAAGGTGGAGTGCTTTCAAAGCTTACTTGTGAAGCTTGGTTTATCTCTCGGGGGTCGAGCCCTTACTTATTTGTTGCTCAAGATAGGCTGCTCGTGCGGTCTTACCTTTGCATTTGTTCGGGCTGTCAGGGCCCTCTTCAGTAGCGAATCCGCGCCTTTTCTCGGAAATTGGATGGATTCTTCTGGGGCGGGTCCATCTCATGGCCCAGAAACATCCACGGCTAGGGACCCCGAAAAAAGAGAGGCGGCATTTTCGCCCGAATCATCCATACAAATCCCATCATCCTCGGATTGGGCTGCATTGCTTCAGTTTTTTGCAGAGGAGGCCCCAAACGAGGGGGACCACGAAGCTACTAGTCAAGCAACCGGGGTCATGGAGCAAACAGGGCCGTCTCAAGCAACCCCCGCGGCCATGGGACCGGAGGACCCCCCTATTTCGTTTTTAAAAAAGGAAATTGTGCGGGTTCTCCGGTCTTGCCAGCATCGAAGGCCAAGAGCAGACGTGCTGGAAAAGGTCTTCGAGGATTTGCATCTCGAAACTGCTTCTCCACAAAAACAAAAAGAAATCGCGAACGTTCTCAACGACATTTATCAACTGCGGGACGCCTTCCTTAATGATCAAAATCTAAAGGCCAAGGATGCGTTAACGGTCGCCGTCCACGATTGGGAACGGGCGCAAGGGCATGGTCCTACTTGAATGAATAAATAAGGATGGAACGAAGGGAAGAATCGACGAGGAGAGTATATAGTTCATCTTAAATTTTATTGTTATGTTCAAAGCGTGACGAGAGAATGAATTCATTATTTTAGAAAATGTTAGAAGGTGCAAAATCAATCGGTGCAGGAGCTGCTACAATTGCTTTGGCGGGAGCTGCTGTCGGTATTGGAAATGTCTTCAGTTCTTTGATCCATTCCGTGGCTAGAAATCCGTCATTAGCTAAACAATTATTTGGTTATGCCATTTTGGGATTTGCTCTAACGGAAGCTATTGCCTTATTTGCCTTAATGATGGCCTTTTTGATCTTATTTGTATTCTAAAGTTTTGAGTTGTCTTCTTTTTGAAGGTGTAGTCTTTTTCTCACGAAGAAGATGAGGCCGCTCCTGAAATGGGGCGGGGAAAGAAGAGTGGGTCTGTGGGCTTCTTTCACTTGACTTTTTTACTTTTTTTAGTCCTCCTTCAAAGGTGAAGATACTAGGATGAATTATACGGTTTTTTTTCATAGTCCGTAGGTGCGCTCATTTCAAAATGGACTGATCTTTTTGACAGACAGATTCTAATTTAACAAAGTTTTGACTTTAGATATCAATCTTAGATAGATATAGATAGAGTCCCGCGAAAGTCTCAATGGTGCAGATAAGGTCTTCGGCGCAAATAAGGTAAAATATATAAAGTCTTACGTGAATGAAATAGATTCTATTTTGGTTAGTTCCGATCTTTGAAATGGTGACGGTAGAGAAGAACTGTAAATCGAAATTTGCGTATATCAAGATAGATTGAAATCTAGATTTTCTCTCTCTTCACCGAGCTGGTGCCTTGAGTGACAAGCACAAACGAGGAGTCACAAAATCCACATACACACTCAAATAGCGAATCCTAACATGAAACAAATTATTTCGTATTTTGTATAATAAAGATCAGTTACCAAATCTTAGCGTACCATTGCATTGTACAGGGGCAGGAAAGGACGTCAACAAGAACTATAAAGCCAGTTCCCCCCACCGCTCGCTCGCTGAACAACTCGTTTGGTAAACCTAGCACAGAGAGGTCAAAGTTTTAGCTTATTGTAACCCTTAAATAACCTAAGGCTAGGACAAGACAAACAAGATTTAGTTTCTGTTTTCGATCTCTCTCCTCAATATGAGAGGAAACTGAGGAAAGAGGAAAATCTGAATTATAGAGTTCTTATTTTATGTTCTTCTTTAGATAAATATCAAGCTAAATCTGATAACTGAGGTAAATATGATTATCTTTTACTCTCTTTTATCTAAGGAAATAGAGAATTCTAAAGCTACTGGCTTAGAAAGCAATAAACCCAGGAAACTGAAACCTATTAAACTCAGGAACAGAACTGGCTATACCTGCTAGGGATTAGTCCGCTAACGTCCACTAATTCACAGTCTCTGAAGAAGAGGTTGAGTGAAACTGGAACTCTTCTGGAGTTTCAATAGAAAGTGTTCTAGCCTCAAAGAAGATTTATGTGAACACTCTGTCCTCACTTGATACTGAGGAAAAGATGAATAGAATTCGGAAAGAGAATTGGCTAGCCCTGAACTGGCTACTGTAAGGACTGTTTGTCCGGGAACAAGCTTGCTTAACTGACTTGTAGATCCAGGAACAGACTTAGTAACCTACTTCCTGGCTATCTCACCGACTTACAAGTACAAGAACAGACTGACAGGCTGGGCTGACCTACTGTCAGTGTCCTGGCTATATTTCCTACTTTCCAGTTCTGGTTTGCCCGCTCGCTTCTCCCTGGCTCTACTGCACTGGCAAGGATATGTACAGGACAGTACAGGAAGGGATTACTCCAGATGAAGATAACTGAACCGATAACCTTCTAACCCCAGAAAGGGGCTTGCACTGAAAGGGTTGGTGTAACCTTCTTAACCGATCTCCCCTGGAACTGCACTTCTGGACAGATTTCCTAGCTTACTGACCTATTTCAGCTCCTAGCTTTAAGAGTGAGGAACAGATTCCCTTACTTTCGTTTCTGAGCTATCTCCTTCTCTGTTGGGTATTCGTACCAGTTATTCTCTTTCTTGGAGTAAAAGAGTTCCTATTGTTCTTATCCCAGGCATTGATTTAAAGTTAAGTTTAGCTTCCCTGGCAAAGAGGAAATACCATCTTCGATTCCTTTCTTCGATGGCATTGAGGAATTGCATCTTGGAAGGCCAATACCATCTTCGATTTCCTAGGAATTATTCTTTCTTGAGCAAAGTGAGATTTATCAAGTTAAGTTGGAAGTCCTAGCTTTCAGTGCCATCTAAAGAGGAAAGTAAAAGATTGGAAGTTCTTTCTGTAAGTTCCTGCCTAAAAGTCTTTGAAAGTGAGGATTTCTTTGCCTTGGACAAAGAAGATTGAGTTGAAGTGGAATTGTCATCTAAATTCTTATTTGTTACTGAAAGTGAGGATTTCTTAAAGTGGAATTCAAAGAAGATTGATGACTGTTGGTTATCACCCATTGTTGGATGGAAAAGACGAGAATGCTGAGAAATCTCTTGACTTGATCTGAGCTTCTTCACTCTGAAAGTGAGGTAATTCAATCCCTTTCCGAACCCTTAAATAAATGCCTCACTCTTTCACAGTGAGTAAATAAATGCCTCACTCTTCAAGTGAGTAAATAAATAGCTCCGTGGGAAAGATAGGGATGGGATAGAGCAGTTAAGCCAGGAAATCCCTTCCAGTTTTCAGTATACCCTGTACATTGCCTGAAAAGTAGAGGTTGAATCCCTAGCTAAGCTAATCCCTAGCTATGCCAGTACCTGTACTTCTGTCCCTCAGCCACTTCCTTAGAGCGAATGCTGTTCCTAGGAGAGCAAGGCGAGGGAACTTCTTTAGCATCAGAGAAAGCTAGTTAGGGGTCTGGGATAAGGGTTGAAGTTCCTGAGGTTTAAGAGAAAAGGTCAAGCCTGTGCTGTAAAGAAAGAAGTTCTTGAGTTAGAGGCATCTGGAACTGGGAAAAGGAAGTTCAACCCACCAGAGGTGGTACTCAAATAGGCTATTTCACTAAACCAGCTGTTAGAGACACCAGGACAGAAATTCCCTCACTTTAACAAATTGACATGAAACCCAATATCTTGCTTGATCTTCTGAACTCTTCTACGTAACAAACTTAGATTATTCACTCTGAAGCTTAGATTCAACACTCTGAAAGAGACATAAATCAATTCCTCAGAAATAGAAGAATTGGGAGCTCTGTGGCAACTCCCCGAAGGGTAACCCCGAGCTGGAGCGAGGGTACTATATACAGATTATTACTCCGTGTTAAGTAGCTTTAGGTCAACCTAGAGTCTTAAAAGCGCAATAACTGTAATAGGTAATAGGTATCTGGAGGAAAGAAATAATAGTACTTCCACCAGAGGAAAGGTAGGCTTTTTCAACCTTCCAGGAGTCAACCCTAGCTAAGCAAGCCAGCAAAGCAAGTAGTCCTTCCAGAGGTAGGTCAGTCTGTTCCAGGGATAAGGGAATCAGTCCTTCACCCAACAGATACGCCGGAGAAGGAGGGATTAACGATAAACCCAACGGAATGTTAGAACTCAACTCAAGTGTAAGGAAGTCAACTGATTGACCTAATATGCACCACATTTTTCATAGTTCCTTCGGTGCTGGATTCCATCATCCCAGCCGTACGCTTTCCCTTTCTCTTTTTAGGGATAGCGACTACCCTTTGTTCACGACCTACTTGCCCTAGACTACCTTACTAGTCCTCTCTTTTTTCTATTTCCTGCATCGGAGACTGGCAATGTCTTACGTGATTCAATCCCTACTTTGTTTTGAATTTGAAAGCTTTTCTAAAGAGTTCCCTTTTTATAGGTAAATATAAAGATCATAAGATAAGAAAGCACCACTTCCTTCTTCTTTTTGATTTCGGCTTAGTTCAAATAGAACTAGCTAGTGGTTAAAAGATGGCATGCTACTTCTTTATGTTTTCTGGGGTGCTGATTCTTGCTTGGTGGTGATTATCCCTGAACTGCAAACTGGTGGTGAGGATGCCTGGTGTACTGAGGGCGAATTGTGTGGTGAAGATTGCTCTTGTTTTTCTTGCTGAGAGATTAGATGATTATGAGTTTAAAGTGAGGCTTTGTATGGTGGAGGGCTTTCGGTAGGCGACATTCTCCCCCACCCATTCCAGCGGCGTCCTCGTCGCTTTGCTGTCCTCGTATGCTGAAATTTGCTCCCGAAATTGCCACAAATCTTCAAGTGGCTCCCAGCTAGCTTCGCTATCCGGAAGTCCCTTCCATTTTACCAGCAGTTCACGAGTGGGTGCCTTGTTCAAATGCCGAACCACCCTATCGGATATGATCTCCTCGATTTCCTTGTCGTACTGAGTACGTACGCCCCCAGGTGCCCTTGTGGATAAGCTCCTGCTCGGATCGTCCTTGTCTTCCAGAAATGGCTTTAGCAAACTCACGTGGAAGACAGGATGCATTTTGAAGTTGGGTGGCAGATCTACCTTGTAGGCCTGCTTTCCAATCCGCTTAACGATCGGATATGGCCCCTCATATCTCCGTAGTAGCCCCTGGTGTTGGCCTCGCGACCCTTTCCCATGCATATATAGTTTTACCAGCACCAAGTCGCCCTCCTGGAACTCCCTCGGACTTCTCTTTTTTTCAGCCCATTTCTTCATGCGCTTGGCTGCCTTCTCCAAGCAGGCACGGGCAGACTCTTGCTGCTCCTCCCATCCTTTGGCGAATTTATATGCTGCTGGGCTGCTGCCTTTATAGCCAGTAGCAATGGTGTTGGGAGTGCAGGGTTGCTGCCCCATTAGGATTTCAAAGGGGCTCCGGCCGCTTCGTAGCAGATTATATGAGAATTGGGCAACATCTAGTAGCTTAGCCCAGTCCCGTTGGTTAGCGCTCACATAATGCCTCAAATACAACTCCAATAGCGCATTTACCCTTTCGGTTTGACCGGGGGTGCATGGCTGTGGAGAAGTTTAATTCAGTCCCCAAGAGCTTAAACAACTCCGTCCAGAATCTGCCAGTGAAGCGAGGATCTCGGTCGCTCACTATTGTTTTCGGGAGGCCCCAATGTTTCACCACGTGTTTAAGGAATAATTGGGCAGCTTGTTCTGCCGTGCAATCTTTCGGTGCGGGAATAAAGACTCCATACTTGGAGAACCTGTCCACAACGACAAGAATCCAAGCACACCCTTCTGAAGATGGCAGCCCCACAATAAAGTCCATTGAGACACTTTCCCACGGTCTCTCTGGTATGGGCAATGGCTCCAATAGCCCCGTAGGTAGCTGATGCTCTACCTTGTCCTGTTGGCACACAAGACAGGTTTTGACGTATGCCTCTACGTCGTCTCGCATTCTTGGCCAGAAGTAAACATCCTCTAACAATGCTAACGTACGTTGTATGCCGGGGTGTCCCGCCCACTTACTATCATGGCATTCCCGCAATACTTCTTTCCGCAGATTGTCGTAGAGGGGAACATATATCCTTCGGCCTTTGGTGAGCAGTAAGCCATCTTCCATCCAAAATCTCCTTGTCTTGCCGTTAAGGCAATGTAGCTCTTGGCTGCTGGATCGTGCTGCAGCCCCTGCTTAATACGTTCCAGCAGCGTACTCGTTGGCTGGCTAATGTCTGCCAACTCCCCTTTTCTGCTGAGAGCATCGGCCACCAGATTTGCTTTGCCCGGCTTATACTCCATGGTATAGTCAAACTCAGCAAGGAAGTCCTGCCACCGAGCTTGCTTAGGTGACAACTTCCGCTGCGTCTGGAAGTAACTAGTGGCCACATTGTCGGTCTTCACTATGAATTTACTGCCCAACAAGTAATGACGCCAAGTACGTAGGCAGTGCACCACCGCGGTCATTTCCTTCTCCTGCACCGTATATCGCCTTTCGGTGCTATTCAGCTTCCGGCTTTCAAATGCGATGGGGTGTCCCTCCTGCATGAGCACTCCTCCAATGGCGAAGTCCGAAGCATCAGTGTGGACTTCGAATGGCTTCCCATAATCCGGCAGGGTCAGCACCGTTTCCTCCACAATTGCCTTCTTCAATTCTTCAATTCTTCAAAAGCTTGCTGGAACTCCGGAAGGTCTCAATTCATCTGCATCTTGAAAAGCTTCCTCTCTCGGTTTTCCTAACAAAGGTTTCAGTGGGTACCGCGCTTGCTACTAGACTAACAAAGTGGAGCAATAGACGTTCCACTTGTCCTCTTCCTTGCCCTTTTCGTCAATCAAGGGATTAATTTCTTTCGGTGACCGTTGGGTAGAACGAAAGGATCTTCACTTATGTTATTTCGAATTATGATCGAGGCTTTTAAAAGGCTTCTCCGGCTCTAGCTCTTTTCTTCTTATTAACTGGAACTGCTGGTACCATACCTTTATTTACTGGAATAACGGAAACTGGCTTGATTGAATGAATGGATTGAATGGACAGCTACGGATTGGCACACTGAACCGTGCAACTGTCTTTCCCGTACTTCTTTTCCCTTCTATTCATCTCTAATTGATCCCCGATTGTCAAGCTTTCTTGTAAGTATGGTCTTTGGTTCCCTCCTTTGCTCTGGTTCTATCATTAATGATTCGGCAAATGACTTAGAGTTGAGTTCTTTTCATCGGATAGGAGGAATGGAATTACATATCCTATTAATGGTATCGATCTTTTGATACCCAGTTCAGAGTGAAGACTTTGATGAATACTAGCCCTGTTCTTCCTGTCTTTCCAGGCAAGGCAGTACGTATGTTTATGGTTTAATGAATTTTTCCTTTCTAGCAAAGCAGCTCATATGCTAACATGGTCATCCGTCCAACCTCTATCAATCGGTCTTTCCTCTTTCAATCGCTTGAATTAAATCGGTCCAACCGGAAATCTTGAATCTCTAACGATCGCATCTGTCTGACTAATGGGAGAGATTGGCTCTATGGCCGCTTTTCCTTAAGTTTCATGCCTCTTCAATCGATATCGAATAAGGTCACAGAGATACTAGGCTTAAATAATATGCCATAAAATTCATTATTGAAAGCCTTAGGACGGAATTCCACTATCGTTATTAGGAGGTCTCCCTATTGATATTTAATCACTCTCAAACGGGGGTGGGGGTGGGTACAGAAAGACTAATCCAATCTTTTAATTCAACAAAAAGTACCACCAGTGTGACCAGTGTGATAGAATAAAATTCCGAGTGATAAGACGTAGGATGGAACCGAATCGAGCCTACGGGGAAGTTGCTCCTTAGAATGCCAAACCAAATTAGAAGCAAGCAAGGCTTTCTTTTCTTGTAGTCGGGGAAAGAATCCCGGAGTTGATGCTGAACCCATTCTTCCATTCTAGAGCCCAGAGGAAGAAGAAATAACATTCCATGCTGCGAGGCATCGCTGATAACATCGCCTGTTGTACAGTTGCTTTAGCCTAGGAGCCAACCTAGCTAAGGCAATCAGGGGCTGTGTAGATAGATGCTCTTTCCTCTTGCGGAAAAGCTATTCGTTGAGTTGAGATACTACTGCTTAGATTAGATGGTTAGCTTAGTAGATGCTTTCTTGTAGCTCTGCCATTTAAAAAGAGCTTCTCTTGTGTTCTTGAGTTAGTTTTTTTGTCTTGTAGCTACTACCGATATGCTATGCAAGTGGTAGAAGTGATGCTATTAATTCAGTGCTAAGCACTCAGCGCGCTCAGGGCTTGGAAGACCCTTCGCTAGCGAGGCAGCTATTACGGAGGAAGAATAAGTAAGAGGGAGGGGTACCAAGGAGACAAAGACAACTATGTAAGGCTTAGACCTTGCATATACTGCTTCTCCTTTGGGTAGCTTTCTCTTCAAGCACTCTTTCTTCTTTCCCAAATCGACTTCCTAAGTATAAGAAAAGTACGGAATCAGCTGTGGAAAATCTCCCGAAGTAGGTAAGAAGCAAGGGAAGAAAGTGAGTGAACTACTGACCTAATAGGAAAAACCTCGGAAATGATTCAATGCTTTCCTGGCCTGTCTTCAATGGCATGAAGTCAGCTTTCAGTAATTGCATGGGAATTTCCTTGATTCGGGAAGTCAAGGCATGAATAAAGCAATGAAGGAAGCGTGGAAAATTCCTTTCGATACCCAATCCACTGCCCTAGACTATACGGATCGAACGAGAAGGAAGTAGCCAATTCTCTACCGAAAGAAGGGGAGTTGAAGTTCTCTGAGGGGGAATATCATACCTTACTCTACAAAGTTATCCCTTAGAGCCCGCGGCTCCTGCACCTGCCCTAGAAAGAGAAAGAGGTTATCCCTCAATTCAAGGCCTTATAAAGTAAGTCGAAATATTCAATTACCTTCCCACATACCTATATACGGGTAGCTTACTAAGCATTCAGTCCTGCTAGCCCGGTATACTACCTCTATTACAAAGATTCTTCCAACTGATAATTCGCGATTGAAGTCTGGATTTTCGAGACTTTTGAAGTCGAAGGTGCTATCAGAGTTCCAGAAAGTAGTTAAACCAGAAAGCTATCGAGTTTGAAACTCCTTCTGTCGACTAGCAAGTTGTCGATCAAAAAAACCCGTAGTTTCTTACTCTGCATTCAGAGTCGTCCACTAATTCCACTAGATCTCATACTGCCGGGAATGAAAGAGGATGAAAGTAGGATTCAAAATCTTACCCGGAAAAGAGCACTGGATGTAAAGAAACGAACCTTCAAGGGCCACGTACCAAATTGACTAAGCTGGCTTTCCATGTCCCATTCCTTTCCCCCCTGATACCATACCCCCTGCAGTTACCTGTAAAAGGAATGATCTCGGGCATCAATCTAAAGAGAGTTTGGTAGCTTTCCCTTTACACGGGCAATTGCCTTATCTTATTAAAGGAAAAGGAAGAACTCGCTTTCGCTGGGCACCAAGGCTTCTTAAACTCCTAACTTCCCTTGAGCCTGGTTAAGAAAGGAAAGCCGGTCCAATCCTAGCTTCTGAAAGAAGAGAAAAGATCATCAGACCTGCAACCCCATAACTGACAGCGAAGACTTCGAATGATAGATCGACGGAAGTGACCCATAACTAATGGTGTACTTCGCTCGTCAAGCAAGAAATGAAAATCAGCCCTTGATGCGTGAGGGCTGTTAAAAAGCAGCAAAGAAAAAGGCATTGCACCTCACCTCACTAAGAGGCTACCGAAATAGTCCTACTTCTAGCATTGACTCCATCGACAACAAAAGGACTCACTCTTGGTCTCGAAAAAGAATGAATTTGGTGCACTCCGTTCGTAGACTCGATTGACCCTGGAATGGGAAGACGTACAAGCACCAGTCTGGTACTCTTCGCGTGGCTCGGTCAGCGAGAACTTCCGGAATTCAATGCAAGGAGTGTCTGAGATCAAAGTGTGACATAGATAGACACTCGCTAACTGCTAATCGCTAAACGAGTAGCCAGAATCAGAGACTCGCTGAACTCACTTAGCTGAGGAACTAGCTGGATTGGCATAGTGTTCATGAAGTCGATCTTGCTAATAGGCTTGCTGGATAACTCAATGAGCTGCTAGGAAACTTGCATTAACTCGCATCATCCTACTTCTCTTCTAGCTAAGAGGCTCTCAAGTCGGGCATGAATCACTGGCCAGTCCAACAAACAATCCTATTTTTACTATTCTTTACTAGAATATAGGATTTCATCCCGTATCCTCATTCAATAGATTAGCAGGCTAGGTAACTAAATAGCCTAATGACGGGAATTCCACTAGGGACTAGTTCGCAGATAAGAATAAGGCATTCAGCTGTGGCTTTAGAATAGAACGAGGAAGTGTGCATGGGATTCGGGCAAGTCAAAGTGCTTTAATCCCATTTTACGGGGTTTTCATAAACTTCTATTCAAAGAATGTCTCGTAGGCTACATAAGAAATAGCGAGAAGGGCTACCCAGTCAAAGCTCTTCCTTAGGCTTAGGAACTGCTTGCTTGGTTTTTGTTTTATTAAATCAATACAGCTGTTAACAATCCCCGTCCAATCTCAGAGGAGGGATTTACTACTAGTCATCGCCTTGAGTCTGCCGTTCCTAATCTAAGGCTTTTAACTTAACTGAAAGCAGTGGCGGTACGAAGCACATTTTGTAATTCGCACATGGGGGTCGGTTATTCCTATAAAAATATATATTTTCCTTCACTCAAGACTTTAGTTGAAATCACTTTTTGAAAGCCTACCGACGAGGGCGTTCATATGTGAGCAGATGAACTAGCGTTTTCATGCTCTCCAGAGGCCGTAGGAACGACAACTTAGCGAGACTGGGAGTGGGATGCCTATTACTGCACTGCGTGGGATAATCAGTCTATAATTCCGCCCCTTCTCCTTTCCTCTCTCTCTCTTCTTTCTTTCTCTTACCAAGACTAGGGAAGTCCTCCACTGGCCTATGTAGGATCAGTCTGATCACTGAGAATCCAAGTACTCTCATGGCCTTCCTTTTGCATGATGATGGGGTCAAAGCTATAGGGGATCAGGCAGATAGAAGAGAGTAGAGCTCTTAAGGCAGTGAAAGGAGTGGATGCAGGCGCGAGAAAGCATTGTCAAAAGACATTTTTTGAAAGGGGAGACAGTAGGCTAAGAACTAGACCTCACCTAAAGCATCCCGTGAGAAGCTTGCACTTGGTCATCTTCCCACTTATCAGCAGCTCGCGGACAGTGCATGGATTGACTAAGAATGCTTACAGCAGTGGAAATGTCAGGCCTGGTCAGATTGAGATACTGTAGGGCGTCCAACAAGACTGCGATCTTCGGTAGGAACAGGAAGCCCCTGAAGAAGAAGAGATTTGTGACTTGGCAGGAATTGCAGTGGTGGGCCTTGTCCATGTGAAATCTAGAAAGGATGTTCTCAGCATACCCCCTTTCTGATAGAGTAAGATAGTATAGTAACTGCGACTAGCTTCAAGACCCAATAATTCAATTAATGAAGATTAGATCCCCTTATCGTAACGAGGAAGCGCGATATACGCCGCGCATCTAACATAATTAATCACCACAGGCCCTCCTTCCTACCTTACCCATAGCTTTTCCTTGCCCACCCACTGGCTCATTAAGGATTTAAAAACCTAACAATCCAATGGATAACACATTCATGATAAAACCTAGCAATTAACTGGCCCTCCAAGACCTAACAATAAACTGGAAAATAAAGGTTTCATAGGTAAGCTTGTCTTAGGAAGGGTCTTCAATAAGAGGCTCTGTCTCCGGGTGAAAAAATAGAGTAGGCATTTCTATAAACTGGGGATTGCACATCGGGGGCAGTAGGTATTGATCTAAGCGGCTAAGAGGATCGAAGAACATCCCGCTCGTCAGAGGAAAATTCTATGTTAAAAGGCTAGCTTTGCTTTCTCAGGGCAGTAAAGATAGAATCAATTCGAATCAGAAGCATCTCGGGAGTCAATAGACTGTTTTCGACGTGAACGGTTGTAGATCGCTAGGCCCCTTATTCAAAAGGAATTGATAGAGTCAGATTCATATGAAAGGCTAGGCACCTTCCCGCATTCGCACCTTTATTAAAATATTTAGCCCGGTCAGCATGTACAGATTGACGCGAATCGAGACTCCGATAGAACTGCTTATCCCCGGCTTACGAGCGAGCTTATAAACCAAGCAGCAAAGACCACCTACCTTGTACTGCGCTCTCCAAGTATTCACATACTGGCCTTGTGCAGCTAGAGATGTAGGCAAAAGATTGACTAAGCGAACTAGTACTTTATCCCCGGCATCTCGGCACCGCTGCAACTGGGGCATAGCATAATAGCATCCTCCCCTCTTGCCTGCTAGACCCAATGGAATGGAAAGGAGTGATTCAAGGCCTTTCCTTTCGCCATGAGCTATGTCCGCATCTAAAGTATTCGCTGGAGCAGCTATTTAAACTACTTATTTCTGTATTCATATACAATGACTCAAGAGAATCCTTCTAGGCTTCACTAGGTTAACTCCTATTTGTGGACGAGAAAAGGATTCCAATCTTTCAGTTCGCTTACCGACCGGTGAACCGGACGAAGGTTCTATTCGATAGTTGATTTAGCACAATCTTGTCTTAAGCCCTTCTTTCTGTCTTCGATCCAGCCGAGACTGTGAGAGTTGTAGTGATGGACCCTGGGAATTGTGTCCCATCCCGGCCAGTTGAACTAAGATAAGTCCTTCTATCAACAGTTTGATTTTCTTTTTCTTTCGATGTCGGTATAGTCTATTAGTTAGAAAGTTCATTTGAACGACTTTCACTTTCTTAGGCATGTAAGCATTTTAGACAAAGTAGCACTCGAATTCAGTTGATAATGTATGCCTTTCTTGCAAGTGAATACATGGTACCAATTGCTTTCTTTGGCCGACCTTGCTAGAGCGGGGGTTCACACCTTAAAATGGACACCAGAGAAGGCATGACGAATAGCTCTCGGGCCTTGACGCCTACGTGTAAAAGTTTTCTCTTTTTGGTCACGTATCCCTTGGCCTCTGAAAAGTATCATATTGATTTTCGTGGATCAATCCATATCTATCTATTAAGACAGCTAGCAAGTAAGAATCATTATTTCCCAAAACCATCGATTGAAAGCTTTGGATCTTAGGGAAGCCAGCGAGCTAGTACAGTACCTTTTAGCTTAAAAGCCTGTATAAAAAAGTATCTATCCAATATATTTACCTCTTTATTATCTTAGGAAAACCAGTATCTTTAAACCTCCAGTAGAAGCCCTGGCTCTATCGAACCGGGTTTTTCTGCCTTCGATTTGAGAGTATTCCCGTTCAAGGTAATTTATTAAGTCACTCGACCAACGGGAGAGGAACGAACGGGCATTGAGCAAGGATTTGACTGGTTGAATTAAACATTCTCTCCTCGGGAAAGGAGGGTGTAGCCACTCATTCGATTAGGGCCAGCAGCTCCTAAGTCCGAGCTTTGACTATTCATACGAGGCGACCGACTACAGCTCGACTGAGTTGGAGAGGAAGAGTTCGGGAAGGAAAGGTTGGTTCAAAGGGAGAAGCAGAGGTAGGAAGTGAAATATAACGCGGTTCATAGCTTTAGTAGCTGTAATGAGAGTAGTCGATCTTTCGTTTGTAAGTGAGTTGGGGGTTCCTCAACAAGGGAAATGAGTGAACAAAAATCTAATCAAGACGAAGAGGGGAAAATGAAGCCTTTATTTAAGATTCTCATCCTATGATTAAGGGTGATTGTCTGAACTGCTGTGCACTATGATCTTTTTTTTTTTCCGACGACGAGGGTTAGGATCGACGGGCAACCGTGTACCTCGAGAAGAGTATCGGCTCATCTTCTCCGTACTTAGGCTGCTCTTCCTCCGGGAGGATTTCATCAGCGGAACATTTTCTACGCTACGTTCGTCACCAACGTACGTCCCTAAAAAAAGAAGAAAAAGAGACTCTTTGCTGGTCAGATTGATTGAATGCTTTTATTCATGTCCAAGAGTCTGATTAGCCAAACGTGGACCTGCCCACCAACCGCCCTGGGCGCTGGTTCCTCAAAGTCAAAGCGCTAGTGCACACTTGAAGCGAAAGATTCTTCTTCTTTTGAGCGAGTGCCTTTTGCTCATAAAGTGTCAGATTGGATCTTATCTTAGCCAGACGACCGGCCTACTATGTATGGGCACAGTCTTTGGGCGCTGCTTTATCAATCAAATCGTAGAAATGAATACGCGGAGATTCCTTTCCTTTTTTTTATGGAGAAGCTCATCTGCGCAAGCACGCTAGTGGGGAAAATTGCCGCTAAACTAAGCCGTTCGACAAATCCTACTGAAACTGAAAGAAAAGCATTCTATCCAGGGGAGGGGAAGATAGATAAAGAAGATGTCATAACAAACGAGTTTGATCTTCTCGGGTGGAAAGCACTTATTTCGCAAGCCAACCCATAATCAAATGGGCTAGAAGAACTGGAAGATCATGGATGCAGCAAGATCAAAACCAGCGGAAAGGCTAGCTTCATCAGAATAAGTACCCTGTGGAGAAGATGCTGCAGAAAGAGAGGCGAGGCTGAAGCTCTTGAAGAAGGAAGCCGAAGCCCTAAAATCGGTGAGGCGATAGCAAGAATCAACTAGCAATGTAAAGTAAAAGAGAAGTTGATTTCAATCCGTCAAATCACAGAATGCATCTAGACACAGAAAGAGAAAGGTCGCGGTGACGTTAATAAAGACGAGAGAGCAAGATTCCCTTCCCTCAAACCCGCGATGCGATCAAAAAGAAGGGGACGGTTCGAGTCCACTCGCCGTCAAGGTCTAATTCCGACATCAAGAATCACGTGAAAACGCGATTTGCGAGCTCCTTCTTTATCCGATAGCTGGGTTGGTTGCAACCACGTACTCGGTGTACTCTTACTGTTGAGGCTCCAGGGCTGCAGTGAGGGATTTTGGATACTACGTTTACCGATAAACAAAAACCAAACAAGTCAACGAAAAAGTGAAGGTTACGCATGCTGCTCAATTCACAACAAAACGAGCTTTTATCTACTTTTTTTCTCACCCTAAAAATCAGGCTAAAGCTACAGTAGCCACCAAGCATTCTTATAACAGTCTCTTCCTTCTCTAACACATGTCTACTTTGTTTTTCACCTTTGGTATTTTTCAAAAAAGAATAGGTCTTCTTCTTTCTTTCCTTCCCTTCGCTCAATCTTTCTTTCGAGTCCTTTTCAGTTTGTTACGATTCCATTCTTTCAAATGTACTAGTTCATTCAGTCTTGATCACTTACTCAATAAGCACTCTAAAGTGAAAGTCTATTCTATCTGCTTGGCTAAGTCTTATCCTCACTCATTCTGCTTCGGATTAGATTAGGTCCCTATCTGTACAACAAGTGTGCACACTTCAATCAAAGAAGGCTTAGCAGGGAATTCGCAGGAGGATCGTAGGGATGAATGACTGAGGAATGAATATGATATGGGGAGATCTTTGTTTGCATCGAGAGATTTAAGTACGCTAAGTGAAGTGGTCAATCTAGGATTACTTACTTTACTTTTTGTGTTCTCACTCAATCATTAATAAAAAAGATGGAGATTTCTCTTCGAACTGGTATACAATCGAAAAGCAAAGTGCTTTCTCTTTTTTTTATCAGTATGGATATTAAACTTCTATTCGAGATAAACGAAAAAAAAGAGTAACAAGGCTACTGTCAATCCTTGAAAAAGAAGGCTTCGAATTGGACGAAGAAATTCCCTCATGTCGTTGTATGACGAAGAAGAAAGGATAGAGATCGACAACGGTCCTGCAAGCAAGTAAGCGCTTGCCTCTACCGACCTTATGAAAGAGCCATCGGTGACAACAACTCTGATAGAATCTTTGAGAAGACCCCAAGAGTCAAAAAGAATTGGTTGGATCAACCCAAGCCGAAGATCCACTGGGCAGATCTATATGTTCCAAGACCGCCTCTGCCGCCGTTGGACCAATCATTCGGCCGCTTCCCTGCAAGAAGAGGGTAATCCAGGAACTGCTGCCCAAGAAGAGATGGAAATGGAAGTCTGTTAAATCATCAAGACAGTAGTCTCTTCCCTTAACCCTTAAAAAGTCGGGGTGCATACCCTCTTCCCCACGGTTTTGAACCCTTTGCGACATAGCTGCAATTTACACTGTAGTTGAAGTTCTCGGTCCTTTGAAGATTGGGCAAACGTTTTTTCTAAGCACATACATCCAAATATCACGAGACGTTCTGAGTCTTTTCGTTGGACTAAGAAAAGAACGTCTTCGGCCATGGTTCCTATCATGAAACTTTTGAGTAGTCGGTTTGTTCTTCTCCCGGTTACGTACTCAGGGTTCATTATCTCACCTTTGTTTAATAAGTATCAAGAAAGTAAAGAAGTACTTTGGTTCTTTTCCAGTTCCATCAACGAAACTGAGACTTGTGCTTCAATCAAAGAAATTATCTTATTTTTCCATAGTAGGTAGTTCGTTTGTGTCAATTTTTTGGACACACAATTGGCGATGGACGGGAGACTCAGTGCTGAGGAGAAGGATGAGGCATGTCCCCCCCAACTTCCCCAGATGGACAGTGCCAATACCTTTTCATGGGGGCAAGTACGTATTATAGACCCGTTCACAGGTTACCGAGAGAATATCGAGGGATTCCCCCTTCCTGAGCGGGAGTGGGTATGAACCTGCACTCAACAAGACTTTCTATATGAATCTCATGGCTATCTCATTTCTTCTTACTCCCTCGCAGTTCTACAGGTCGGTGATGGAAAAGGCGGTACGCCTGATCGCAGCAACCAAGAACAAATGCTTATAACTTGGGAAAAAAGTTGCTTGAGTACATGTCGTGTCAGCGGGTGGACGCGGTAACGTGACGAATAATGCTCACAAGCCTTATACTTATAGAGAAAAGCCAAACTGACTCATATGTTGACCGCCCATTTGATGAAATGCAGGCACAGATAAATAGTATTCGAAGGAGCCTGACGAGGATGTAGATCCCTTGAGTGCAGGAAGAAAGAACAAAGAAGGGCAAAGGAAAGACTTCTAAGGAAAGCCCTTTTCCAGCAAGCAAGTAAGCGAGAGCGGGTAGTCTTTTCTAACTTCTACTAGGGCTATTCAAAGCATCGAGAAAGATGAATAAATCGAAAGCGAAGGCATAATAAAAAACTTAGCCGATTGAAATCCTTATGGACTTTCTACGACTAAACGATAGGGCGTACGGAGAGCATTAGCCTGATCGGGCAGCCACGCAATGTATTTCACTTCTAGTTACGCCGTCTTAGGTGATATGCGATGAGCAAGTAGCTGCAGCCTATGAACGGGAATTGGGCAATCTAGGTCTTTCTATCTCGTATCATAAATCCTTTCTTTCTCATTCCGAGTGAGGGACTTGACAAAGGACTTGTCGAGCCTTGCTGAACGCGCACCATCCATACGGAGCTATAGTGGTACATTTGAAGTACCGGTTACGGCCGTTTTCAACAATCTGTCGTCTCACTGGTGTGGGTTATAGGACCCTTTCTAAACTCGACCATACCCGCTCTATCCGTATCGACAGAATGCGTGGTATGTGGCTGAAGATGACTTTACCTGTAAGCCTATGGCTGGGTAGAGGCCGCCCTCGTCACCCTTATATCGTAGGTCACATCATCATCCCATATAAGCTTCGTCCTTGTGATTTGGTGGTCACGCCGGACGATGTCCATCTTCCTAAGATAAAGGATTTCTTGGAGTGGACGGTCCTTAGACAGTGGCTACGCTATGTTCAGTGGTTTTACTGCATAGCCTCCGGGTGTTACTCTTGATGTATTGCTGGATCCCATCCCGGTTACGAAAACAGGCGGGTTCTTTAATACTTGGATTACATTATTGAAGAGGGCTCACCACCCCGCTCTCTAACCTTGTAATGCTTATACCTTTCTCAGGTCCTTTCGAAGTTCTCAAGGGATAGACCTCTTGGGATCTCCTTTTGCCCACTCCACTAGCTTCGAATAAGAAAACCACCTTCTCCTCCAGGTCCTATCGAACCTACATCTTCAACCCTGGTGAGGAGAACACTTCCTTTGCTACTGATGCCACCAAGATCGGATTCTTCGCAGTCTTTTGAATAGCCTTCTGGTGTGACAATCTTACCATGGTTCTGTCGGAAACTAAAGGTCAGCAGTCTTTGAGGAGTACATCTTACGCCTACAAAGAATAGATTCTCCTGGTCGTCAAAGATCCAGAGAATGTCCTGAGGAGCCTGCAGGAAGGGGGGAGGGGATAAATAAAAAACTTCTGAAGCCGCCCCCCTACCCTATCTCTAAAGGCTTCGTTCGTACCGGCTTCCAACTGAACCAATTTCATTGCCTTGTCGCCCGCCGCTAGCAGAAGCTAAGCGCTTGAAAAGCGCGCTAAAAAACGTTGCTTCTGTCAGCCTTTCTGTGCAACAGTCCACCAATAGCAGAAGAGAGGATTACCGTACATACAAGAGTCTTCCAGTTCTTACGTAAGCTTTTTCTTACCAGTCAAGTAGTACAACAGCTGTATCTTATCTTATAGCCCGGCGCGGCGGGTCGCCTTTTGAATTCCGTAGATAGAAGAAACTATTAGAAGGAGTAGGTGAGTGAGTGAGTCCTCACTGACCTGAGCGATTTCGATCACCTAGCAGGCCTTTTATTTGGTAGGTAACATCGCCGAAGCGTATCATCAGATTTTACTTCGAAGGAAGGAACTCGAAGTGAGACGGCACCGTCTTGTGCAACGCAACTACCGTTGCGCCTTCTATCATCAACTATCCGGTAGACTTGGTAAAAAAGGGCCCCGACTTATTTCCAGAATTAGAGTTCGACCGCAGCTGCCCCTTTTTTTGGGAGGATCAAGTTCCTTGCCAACTATCGACCCCGATCTCTTTTCATTTGTTTTGGGTATTACCAAACCTAGCCTAGCCTTCGTCAATTACACTAAAGCAGAGCACCCAACTATGGAAAGGCCCCCTTAAGGGTTAGGTTAGTCAATCCGGCCCGAGACGCGTTCGTTGACAAAACCGCCGTAGGAATAGAGACCTTTCAATAGAGCGGAGGCGAACTGATCAACGAGAAAGAGGCCCTACTCACTACAAACGAATACACCACAAGATCGAACTGCACTCATGCCTCTCCCGCATCAAGTTGACCACCCCCCCCTATGTAGTGATTCTATCAATCATGTACGTAGGTAGGCCCTCCATTCTGATTGGTATATCATGAAAAAAGAAAGCCATTTGCACCAGGCGCACTGCGCTTTCCCTTGCCCAGATGTTTGTCTTTCTAAGTCAAGTAATGGTGACCCGCCGAAGACTGGAGCCTCGTAACATGTTGACGAAGACCTCCGAACTGAGGGTTCGATCAGTAGAGGGGACGACTTAGCCTCCCCGGAAGAAGAATAGCCCCGCTCTCTAGCCGACTGATGCCGTTGATCATATAACTGAGAGGGAACGTGTCACATTAGAGGTGAACGATCAGAGATGTCCTATAATCACCACGATGAGGCCGGTCCCTCTTTTAGTAGACTCAGCTATGAATATGAATGAAGAAATGAATGCCGGGCTCTTTCTTTCACTGCTAACCCCAAGAAGTTTCTTAATGCTGATACTTTTTGTTTCGTCGAGCCCCAAGCTTGTGGTCCTCCTTTGAGTGTGGGTTCAATTGGATGAATCCGTCAAGTCAAGGTCAACGTACGTAGCAGCAAGGATGGTGCATCGCCTATTTCTCGTTCTCGCTCGGGAGCCAAAACGAACACGCCTGATACCTACTGTACTGGACCTTCGACCAGGCATTCTACCCTTGTCGAATCGGAACCAACCACCACTGCATTGCGCTCGAACAGTTGAGCGGCCGCCGGCCGGCAACTTCCGTACACAGATATAGATTCATTCTTCGTACCTGGTCCAACCTCACAACCCTTCGCGGGTTGGTCAGAAGTCAGTCTTGTTTGGTAAGACGGAATTGGACAAAGAAAAGAGAGTGCTCGACCGGAACAACGGCCAACAAAGACCGTAATTACATAAACCATATCCTCCCCTTATCCGTCTTTAAGGCTTTAAGGCGAACCGTATGGCGGCTGGAAAGAAAGAGACCTCACCTTCTCGTAGATGGTGTCAGTGAGAGCAACTTTTTTATCCCCCGTTGACCTTCTTTTTTAGATAGAATCTTCAATGAGTGGAAAGAAGCAACCTTACTAATAATAAGAAAGGTGCTTGTTGAGTAAGGCCGGCTTTAGAGCCCAAGCCCCTTTAATATGATGAGAAGAAGAGGGGCCGCCCTCTTTTCTTTTCCGCACCAATCCTTATTTACTACTACATCTTTTTTTGGGTGTATAGCTCAGTTGGTAGAGCATTGGGCTTTTAACCTAATGGTCGCAGGTTCAAGTCCTGCTATACCCAAACCTACCTTACACTATACTATTAGTAAGGATGCGTAGTAGCGTTCAAAGATCACTCTTTGGCCTTTAGACTCGCTTCAGCGACTTCGCCCTTGTTGTGACAAGGGGGGTGAGCCGCTCCAAGTCGAAAGCGATAGCGAATCCCGAACTTGCCCACGCGCACCCAAACCGGCCTCAAAAAGCGATCGGAAAGCGAAGCCCTTCCTTCCAATCCAAGCCAGCGAAGCCGCCCCTATATCTAACCACCGCTCCCCCCGATCACATATTAGCTCGATTTTCTTGACGGCTTGAAGGCGAAGCCGCCTATTTCTTAGGGCAAAGGGCGCTCCCTCCTCCTAACTCCTTCCACTTCTCCCAGGGGCAGGGACTACGGCTTTCCCTTCGGGGAATAACTCCGTGGGATAGAAGAATAGGCTGTTTGCAAGAAAAGGTTTGACAGGAGAGGGAGGAAGACACTCGAGCTAGATAACAGATCTGCGGGGGAAGTGGAAGTCTAAGAGCGAGTACCTCGAAAGCGAGCACGAAAGGAAGGCTTGAAAGGAAGAAAGCTCGGATTCGAGTTATGGCGCAAAGCCTTTATATTATGCCCTTCTTTTGACTATTTTCTTTACGAGGTAATGAGTCCTCTATCAAGACGTCCCCCGTCAATCTTTGCTCACACTCCAAATTGAATGATCGAAAGCCCAGATATCGAATTGAGCACTCGTACTTCGCTAATTCTTCCCCGAGTAACTGTATAAACGCCGATTCACGAGCTTTCGAGAACTCGGAGAGATCTACTTGAAAGGAAGACTCCCACTACGCGCTAAGATCATGTAAATGAAAGTCTTCCAACGCTTCTCGAAACTCCCTCATCTTGCTAGGTGCTCTATTCTCGGACCACTTTACGTTCTTTTCGCTCCTCTCACATTCTAAAGAGCGTCTTCAAGCCTTCGCTTCCTTATGAGATTACTTTGTTGAACCGATCTACATCTACGGAACCAACTTCAACTGTACCAACCCGGATAGTTGCTTCCCCACCTTGGCTTTCCCACCTTAAGTTTCACTTTCACATGGATTTGACCTACCTTCTGCAATAGAGTGATCTAAGACTTTTCTTCGCTTCGGGGGATGCCCTTCTTCCCGGATCACTACTCATCTTATTTATTTTATTTCTCGGGTGCGCTATTTACCTTTCACACTAGAGTCGTGCTTTCTAATCGCAGAAATGGATCTGACCACCAAGGGCATAGACTCTCGTATAAGAAAGGCACACAGCCACATCACAGCCAAAAGCATCAAAATCATTTTTTCGCAGCTTCCTTTCGCCCGTGGTAGTCCCGTTCAGAAGAAGGTCTTTAGCGGGATAACCGGAATCTACGATGCTAGTGAAAGGAATTCACATAGTGACTGTAAAAAGGAAGGATAAAGACTGAATCTATCCCCTCAAATCAAAGCAAGCAAGGATTTCGCAGCAATTGAATCAGAAAAAGTAGCAATAGCATTGTCAGGAGCAGGAGGAGAAGAAGATGCCATTGAATCTGCTGTTAGTAAACAGATGGTAGAAAAATCCCCTGTTTAAGGAATAAGAGCTTTATAGAATGCGCCTTACCTTCTTACTTTCCTGTTGATTAAGCTCTTGTATGGGCAAATGCCAATAGTTCAGATATCTACGAGCACAGAATAGGATATGGGGCATTTTCACGTGAAGAAGCCATTCTTGCAGCAAGAGCGCATTCTGCCTTTATTGATTCAATTCCTTCTCTCAGGTCAGCTTTGTGGCAGGTCAACCTCTTGGATATCACTCCTCTTGGCCTTTGTTTGCTCTATCGCACCATATTCTGGTGTGGTGGGCAGCAGAGCAGGTGTTACCTGGGTTCGCTTTTGATGGGTACGCAGTACTAGGTGATGACGTTGTCATTGCTGACACATCAGTAGCTGCCATGTATGAAAAGGGTTTGAAGAAATTGGGGTTTCAATTAGTTATCAAAAGTCCCTCATTTCTCAATCTGGATCGGCCGAGTTTGCGAAGCGGTTCAGGGTACGTTCTTTTACTAAGGATTTTTCTCCTGTGTCAATCCGAAACCTCATGAACTCATTCCACCCGTTTTGACTGATGGCAGTCCATAACGTATACTCATGCAAGAGGCGAAACTCCTCCATATTATATACAGCCCTTTTAAATATCTTAGGCAAGTGTTCGAAATCATCTCTGTGCGGTTTCGTCCTGAGTATCGACCTTACTCGAACCAATAGCTACGGCGCGTAAGCGTTGTTTTTATGTTCGGGGGTTTGGCAACCTGCTCCTAAGGCCATAGACTGGAGTATAATTTTTGTGAAAGGGATAGATGGACCACGCTATCTTAGTTTAGTGGATAGCAGCACAGGGAAGTAGGGGTAAAAAGGACTCTCTACTCTCTTTCGAGATCATACGGGCGGACACTAGGTGCTGTTACGGGTGTTTTCGAATGCCCTGCCGACAGCATTGCTCTCCTTTAAGGAACCAATGGTGCCATGTTCCGCCGAACAGAAGCGACTGTAGGGAGGAGAGCTAGCCGACCGAAGCGAAGGACGAAAGCCTCTTTGAAAGCCGCTGTTGAATCAGTAAATGTGGCAACTGGTGGTAACGTATTCAAATAGTTGATTCCGTGAAAGAAACCTCCCTCTTACATAAGGAAGTTAGAGCCCTCTTTCTTCAGTCATTGATAGAGAGGAATGCCCTAGGGGTTCTCTTGGCGGAGGAATGGAACCTGTTGGAGAGGAAGAAGCGCAACTAGTCCTTCTAAGTAAAAAGTATTTTGTCTCTACACCGATCCGATCTGGAGAACGACTCGGCTAGCTTTGAAGAGAAGACAGAGAGGGTAGGAGGTGGGATTTGCATGGCAGGTCTACGAACCTGGGCTTTGGCAAGACTTGGGATAGGCAGAAATTGAGGAAAAGTCACTCGCGGAGAAGAATCATTCAATACCCTGAAACTCCCAGTAAAAGATTCAAAAGCAAGGTAAAGTAGTTCATTCGGGTGAGGAAGTTCACTCGTTAGGGCGAGGCCGAGACGAAACCTTAATTTTATTAATATTAATAAGGATATCAAGATTCCAGGGGAAGACTACTCTTAGGAAATTATCCTTTAATCCAGCAGTGGCGATAGAGATCGAGTCAGTAACCGCAACTCTCTCGTCTGTTGTCGGAGGGGCTAGGCTACTATAAGGGATAGATCCCACAGCCAGAAAAAGCTCAGGATAAGCATTTCTTTGAACAGCAGAAAAGACTGGATCTGAGAACGAAAAAGCTGTCGAACGAACAAGTAGTCCCATCCCACGCCTTACTCTTCGAATGCTTTGGGCATAGTTCATAGAAAGATTCATGCTAAGGACTAGCGCTCCGTTGCTGCACTCTCACAAAGCAGACTTCCCCGATTAGGACTATAAGACATGGGAGAGAGGATTCGGCAGCATTGCTATTGAATGGAATAGAAGAACCACATTGCCGAATGCAGTTAGCTAGAAAAAAAAGCAGCTCATGACCCGAGGGAAGGTGCTATACTATAGAAGAAGTTATTGTCGTACTCCTTCAGCCCACATCAAGACTATGTTCTGGTTTGTTTCCTAAAGTAAGGAGGTAGTTCGACTAGCTTGAAGGCAGGCAATTGCCTTATAAAAGGTTAAGGAAGAAGAAGAACGAACTCTTAACTCGGAATCGAATCCGCTCTTCCATTCTTTTTTGATTTGAAGGAAAAAAGGCGGCTATTTCAGCCGTTGGGCTTGGAAGAGATTGATTTGAAGATCTCTCCTCATGCCATACCACGTATATAATTAAAATTCTAAAATCACTTGCATTCAAACTGATCAATGCTACGGGGCATGAACTAAAAGAGGCTAAACTCTCACCTCTCTCTTTCTTTCTCTCTCAGTTGGTGTCGTGGATACAGTCTATGAGATTCCGGTTCTTTTTCCAGTCCCGTATTAGAAGGTTGAATTTTCTTTTGCTTGAGTAGTTTGTGTAATGAAGGGAGGGACTGATCTTTGAGGTTGGAGAAGCATTCCCGATCGTCTCAGGCCTAAGACTTCCAAAGCCTATCAGCCCACCTTGCCTTTCAGCCTAATCCGTCTTGGACGTAATCCTTCTTTCGGTTTGAGCGAGGGAGGTTGCTTACTTCCAGACCTTCTTCTATCGAGTAAATGGTACCATTAGTTATGAGGAAGGAGCGAGATAATCCTTGTTCCGTTAGTTGACTTTTCTGTCTTGTAAGTGAGTTATTTTTTTCAAGGGGTATCACCATCCCCCGCACCTCTTATTGGTGGAAGTGCGATTGGCTTTCTTATTCGTCTAAGTAAGGTGCATTGGCTTCCTGCTTGACCCGAATCGAAGCAAGTCCTTTTTTTTCCTTCAATCAGAGTCAGGGCATCAGATCGAGGGTAAGGGGTTGTTCCTTGTCTAGTCCCATTGCTCTATCTCTGATAGCATGTTTCCGAAAATGGAAAGAGCCTTATAGTTTTTGTTCCGTGAGGGTCTTTCTCATTTAGAAAATCATCCAAAGCCGATCTCTTCTTTCTCTTTCCTTCCTGTCTAACTGGCACCGAAGCCCCTTAAGGGGAGACTACTTTCATTCTCTTTCTAAATAGGATTGCAAGCCTTCCATTCGGTACGTTAGCCTTCCATTAGCTGGTCCATTCGTCTTTAGGTCTATTACCCTCAGTTGGTAAGTTGGTTCGGAGAACGAGGGTAAGAGGTCACCATCCACGAGCCTTTCTTCAAGTCTTCCACCCGTCTTATTGTTAGTGGAACTCTTTGCTCCTACCATTCGTTCTCAGTCCTCTACCTAGACATTATCGGAATTACATTACTCTTTGAAAGAAGCCTGCTTTACTAGAGCTATCTTTCCCCTGTCGAATTTTTGAATAGGATGTCTTTGCTTTCCCTCTTTAGTTTCAATGCTGTAATAGTACTTACTTACACTACTTTTAGACCTTCGAATGAAAGTGAAATGGAGATTTCTATCAAAGCAAAGAGAGTTGGAAGGCTGGAAAGCAATAGCTTACAAGATACTCGAGACTAAGGTTCTTAAAGAAGGCAGCCAAATCAGCAATAGAAGAGAACTCCAGATAGTTGAATAGCCGAAAAAGAGCCTAGCTCGATTACTGGAACTAAACAGCAAGCCCCTACCTTACTTATCGAGAAGGGATATTCTATTAGTAAAGTAAAGCACCTTTCTTTATTAGTAATTCGCTCGCTTAAGGAAAAACAGCCTTAAAGGTATAGCTAAAGAAAGGCTGTAGAGAAGAAAGAGAGGGTGGTCGTAGATCAGGCTTCAACTCGAGAAGCAGCCCCCCCAAATCCTCTTCAGAGGAAACCATTCCTTTGGCTCTGGAGTTCATAGTTCGAAGAGCTCGTCCCTCTTGGGAAGCCCTATAGCTTACTTAAGGCGGAATTGGCAAGCGAAGCGGAAGATTAAGGCTAGGAAAGAACTCTTCCAAAAGATATTCTAAACAGCTTTCCGGTCAATCCATGAGATCAAGCACGTAGGGATTTTAGGAAAGAGCAAGCCTTTCTACAGCGAAGGCAAGCAAATGATCTGCATATTCCCTAATATAGAAGTAGCCCATTGGCTTGTTTGGACCGCTCGTATATAAGTATTAGCTCTTAGGGACCACCATCGAAGGTATGAACTAAGTCGAGAGCAACCATGGACTAAATAGAAGGCAAGCAATTGAATCACTGGGAACTGACTTAGCCATATTATGTATTCCGTATGTAAGGTCTTGGTCTTACCATATTAGTATAGTTAGTTTCATTGATTGCGGATTGCGTTTCTACGCTTTCAAAAAAAAGTACGTTTTTGGGGATCCTTCGCTGGCTCCGTGACAACAGATACATTTACATAAATGAATTCTTTGTGGACCGTATCCGACGAACCGCAGTTACCGACAGCTATATACGTTAGGCTGAGATGGAATCCTCTTCCCTCTCTGATCCGTTGGGCTGCTTGCTGCTGGTACGCCCTTTCTGACATGTCCACATTAACATTCAATACGGGTGTGATCCACCAGATCCACGTTCTTTACTTTTTCCGCCTTTCTGAGGTGCTTTGACTTGTCTTACTTGGAATCTATTTAGCGGCGGGCATCTCGGTCCGGAGTGAGCACTTCAACCGAGGTAGGGAGCACTGCCTTACTTTGTTTAGTGTTCCCAGCTACCCCAGCCCCTAAGATCAACCATACTAGGAAGATTGGTAGGACGGGAGGATATAAGTACTGCTTTCGGCTGTTCGCCCTTTGGGTGAATAGCGGCCTTCCTTACAGGGAATGGTCCCTTAAAGTCTAACCGACGTTCTTGGTCAATAGAGGAGGCGACTCAGTTCATTTAGGAACAAGGTTCCCGGGACGGCTTTCTGTAACGCGGGTAAATTCAAATGGGAAATTGACTGATTTCGGCTGTTATGCTATTGTTTATTTGTCACATTCCATACCTTTCCAGTGTGATCTACTACAATTCGTTATTGTAGACCTTCTTAGCGGTGACACTTGAGTGTCCCTAGTATCCCCTCTACTAAATAGAGTTGTCTAAGACATAGGCTTCTTTCTTCGCAATTGCCTGTCCTCATTCTATCAGCGGGGATTCTTAAGAGATGTAGTTTAGCCGCCTTTCTCAGTATATATTGAAGTAAAAATTCTTCTATATATGGAATATATGGGCATTCTGCGTGGCCTTGACGTCAACTTTGATTGACCAGTTCCTTAAGTCAATAGAGACCTCTCTTCAAGAGTTCATTCTTCAACAATTGAATCAGATCAGAAAGCTCAAGAAAAGAAGCTACTCCAGATAGAGGGAAAGGCTTCCCCGTAGGAGAGAATACCTGGTCACTACGAAAGAAGAACGGGCATCACTAAAAGAGCTCATCGCTTTCGGGTAGTCTGCTTTCTATCTTGATAATCCAAGAATAAATCTCTTCTACTAATACATTCACCGAGGGGACGTCTCGGTCTACGGGCCGGGTCGTGGAGGGGTAGTCCCTCTCTGCTTTTTCCACTCGAACCATAACCGGAACTGGAACCTCCATCTAGACCTAGACCTGACACCCGCATACCGCATATGCCTGTGGTTCTGGTACAGGTAGTTGTGTATTGAATCTGCTGACAGTGAGGGCTGTAGCTCGGGGAAGCTTTGCCTGTAATCGATGGCAGAACGACTCCTCCCTTTTCCGTTAGCCCAATCCGCTTTATGATCCCAGTTGGTGCTAATCTTATATCGGGCTAATTCAATGTTCAACAAATAGTTGAGCGATGGAAGGACAGGACAAAGGAACTGAATATAACAATACAAAGCGAGACCAAGAAGGGATATGACCAAAAAGGCCTTATCACGAGCTGGAGTCGAACCAGCACCTCTGGGAGAAAAAGACAGGCCCAGCGAACTACCTTTTATTCTGATCGTGACAAAAAGAGAGAAGAGAAAGAACCTTCGGATAAGAAGAAAGGAAGTATGACCGAAGAGAAGTAGAGCGCCTCACTTTCTTCGATAAACGATAGAGTGAGAAATTACATAAAGTAAAGTAGTAAGCTACTGGCGCTAAGCTGCTGGATGCTTCTGATCAATAGGAAGAGGAGGAAGAGGATCAAATCTTATAAATGCAAAGAATTGGTCAAGTAGTCAAATTTGTACGAGAGGCGCTCGGCCCCCACTACACGGGGCTCATCATTATCTTTGTATTATTAATTATTCTTTTTGGACTCATTATTATTTTTTGGGCAATCACTCTGACTTGGCGGTATCATAGAGATAACAGCAATCAATATTATAACTTTTCACGCGATGTCTTGGAGTGGAATAAGAAATGCAACGTTCCTATCCACTTTGAGGCAGGTTGGGCCAAAGGAGTTATTATCTATCCCGTCTTTCCTCCTACGCCTAAGGATGAAAAGCCAAAAGAAAAAGACCCCAAAACACCCCTGCTAATCCGTCCCCGGGGGCGGCTCAAGAGGCGCTGCCGCAGGCGCCAGCACCGGCTGCCCACCCCGCTCCTAACCAGGAGGAGGTTGCGGCACTCCGAAGGGAGATTCACTCTGTGATCAAAGAACAAGTTCGGGTGGAATCTGAAAGGGGGGTCGGCCCGCTGTCCACTCAGTTTCCCGAACAGAGGGAACTAAACTCAGAGGCCGCCCACCATATAATGGTGGAACTGGAGCTCTCCACAGAGTCCAGTGTAGATACTCTCCGCGAATGGGCGGAGAGAATAAGGGAAGACAAAAGTATCCTTAAGCCCATCATTAAGGAATACCTACCAAAAAGGTAGTCTGTCTTCCCCTCCTCACTTTCTCCCATGTTTTTGTTGGTCAACAACCAACCACAGCTCTCGTTTTCTTCTTCACTACTCGTACAGGCTTGACGGAGTTAAGCTGTTTTGAGGGAAGAATTTTTTCTAAAAACAAAAAGTTTTTCTAAATCAATCATGCCTCAACTGGATAAATTCACTTATTTTACACAATTCTTCTGGTCATGCCTTTTCCTCTTTACTTTCTATATTCCCATATGCAATGATGGAGATGGAGTACTTGGGATCAGCAGAATTCTAAAACTACGGAACCAACTGGTTTCACACCGGGGGAACAAGATCCGGAGCAAGGACCCCAACAGTTTGGAAGATATCTTGAGAAAAGGTTTTAGTACCGGTGTATCCTATATGTACTCTAGTTTATTCGAAGTATCCCAATGGTGTAAGGCTGTCGACTTATTGG